AAAAATTCAATATGTTCCAATTGTGTAAAGATGAATAAAAGGGTTTATATAAAAAGTAGGCTAGAAGTATTCCAAAATACGTTATACTGACGGAAAGGGTTGGATTTTTTACAACTTCATACCAATCAACAAAATGAGTTGAATTTTGTTGTAACAGATTTATAGATGGAGTTAACAATTTTGATAAAATATCCGACTCGATTACTTCTTGATTCAAAGGAATTCCTATCGCTCCAACAAACAAAGGAAATAGGACTAATACAAGCATAACAAATAATATAGTATTGTCTGATTCGTGAGGATAACAAAAAGTCTTGGCAGCGCCAAAAGGAAAAATAGTAATAAAGGGCATATTTGTTACAGTACTAGCAATTCGATGAGTCTTCTTCGCAAAAAAAGAAGCCCTTTTATTATTATTCATTGTTAATAAAGCAACTAAATGAAATTTGTTTTTAATCGGTTTTGGTTCTTCTTTACCCCATAGAGATATTGAATATAAGGAATTTCTTTTTTTGCCACTGTAATTTTGCAAGCAAAAGTTGAAAGGCCCCTCAAAAGTAAGTAAATAAATTCGAAACATATAAAATGCGGTTAATCCGGCTGTGAAAAAAGCTATTGTTGCGAAAATCGGCGAATACAACCAAGTATCATTAAGAATTTCATCCTTGGACCAAAAACAGGCGAGAGGTGGAATACCACAAAGAGAAAGAGTACCTACTAAAAAAGCGGTTTTTGTAATCGGCACATGCTTTCTTAACCCACCCATAAGAACCATATTCTGGCTTTTATCTGGAAAATATCCAACAATAGCTTCCATTGAATGAATAATTGATCCGGATCCTAAAAACAACAAGGCTTTGGAATAGGCATGAGTAATCAAATGAAATAAAGCGGCTCGATAAGACCCCATACCTAGAGCTAACATCATATAACCCAATTGAGACATTGTAGAATAAGCTAAACCTCTCTTAATATCTTGTTGAGCAAGAGCTAAAGTAGCTCCTAAAAATACTGTTATTATCCCTATCAAAGATATTAGATTCATTGCGTATGGTATGACTATGAAAAGTGGAAGAAGCCGAGCTACAAGAAAAATTCCCGCCGCTACCATAGTAGCAGCATGGATAAGAGCCGAAATAGGAGTAGGCCCTTCCATGGCATCGGGTAACCATACATGAAGAGGGAATTGCGCGGATTTAGCAACCGGGCCGGCAAATAATAGAAATGCACACAAAGTAACAAATAAAAGGTTAACCTCATTATTATAAATCAAGTTTTTCAATATTTCGAACAAATCCCGAAATTCGAAACTGCCTGTTAGCCAATAAAGACCTAAGATCCCTAATAATAATCCAAAATCCCCTACACGATTAGTTACAAATGCTTTTTGACAGGCGCCTGCCGCAATAGGTCGTGTGAACCAAAACCCGATTAATAGATAAGAGCACATTCCAACCAATTCCCAAAAAATATAAATTTGTATGAAATTCGAACTTGTAACTAATCCTAACATTGAAGCATTGAAAAAACTCATATAAGCAAAAAATCTCAAATATCCTTGATCATGAGACATATAATTGTCACTATAAATAAGAACCAGAATTCCAACTGTAGTGATTAATATTGACATAATAGAAGTAAGTGGATCAATAAAGTATCCGAACTCGAAAGACAAATCACTAGTGATGGTCCAAGTCCTTAGGGATTGATAGATCGAAGTTCTATCTATTTGCTCAATAGATAGATCGATCGAAAAAATCATAACTATACTTAACAATAAAATACTAATAAAAGCCCACATACGGCGAAGATTTTTTGTTGCGGTCGGAAAAAATAGAAGTCCCACCCCTATTAACATAGGGACTGGAAGTGGAACTAAAGGTATGATCCAGGAATATTGATATGTATGTTCCATAAAATCAATAAAGTAATAATAATTGTTTTTTATTCTTAATTCAGTGTTTCTGATTCACCGGTTCTTATCTCTTTTAAACTGAAAAGGGATTAATAAAAAAATTAAGGTTAAGGTATTAAAATGAAAAACTTAAATAAAATTCGCTTTTTCTATTCATAGTTATTTTGAATCTTTCCCACCAACTTCAAAAAAATGAAGAGTTAAAAACAATCAAATGTTCTAACTAAGCTACTAGTCAAAAATAAATAATTATTTTCTACTTTATACTACGTAAGATTTTTAGGAAGATAGAGCAAATTCAAACTTCACTTATTATTCTCTAATTACACTAATTTATGTCCATAGATCAAGACGAAAGAATTACACAAAATTAAATTTGATATAAATCATAGGCTGACCCCTACCGTTCCCCAATAAAATACGAATTAGTTTTTTTATTCTTTGTTTATTCACAACCATTAACTAGTTCATCTCGGCACGTATTGATTGTCTACTATTATAATTATAATAAAAGACATTTAATTATAAAAAAAGACATTTAATAACCAATTACTAGACAAAAATGGTTGGGTAGATAAAACCTGTTCGATGTATTTTTCATGGATAAATGTAGCAGGCCGAAAATAGACAGAGATAAGGGCGGAAGGGCTTTTTCTTTTTTTTATCAACTTCAACCAATTCTATTTCTGTTATATGGCCCAATCCGTCCTATAGATATCGATTTGAATAGGTATCTAAGGGTGCCGCCAATAACTCCGGAATACGAATTCCTTTATTCTCCAATATTTAGGGAATATAAATTGAAAAAATCCCTTATTCCATTTATTTATTTATTTATTTTTTGTTCTAGTAAGATTTTATGCCATTTTTGCATATTTCGATTTATTTCTTTTTTCTAAAGGTAGTTAGTGTATAAAAAAAAATAAACAGATAATGAAATGAACCGTAAAACTAAAAAATGATTTGTTTTAACATTTTAACAATAGATGTCTTTCACATCCAATTTGATCAATGACTAACCTTTTCTTTTTTGAATGGCAGTTCCAAAAAAACGTACTTCTATATTAAAAAAACGTATTCGTAAAAATCTTTGGAAAAAGGGGGGGTACTGGGCAGCGTTGAAGGCTTTTTCGTTAGCGAAATCCCTTGCTACTGGGAATTCAAAAAGTTTTTTTTGTACAACAAATAAATAATCAAAGGTTGAAATAATCTTCAAAGGTTGAAATAATCTGAATCCCCCAGACACAAAAATGAGTTAATTGTGTTTCGAATTTATACTATAGAATTTAGAAAAATCGAAAAAGTAAGTAAACATTCCCTTTTGTAATGTTTTGAACCAATTGATTTGTCTACTGAATTCGAAAATAAAAATAAATAAATAAAAAAAAAAAAGTCCTTTTTTTTTTTTATTTGAAAACGGAATCAAGACAAACTCGAAAGTTTCACCTTTCTTTTTATTTTACTATTTTTTTATTCCCAGGATGGGGATTCTTATTTTCCCCATCACCCCACCATAAACAATAAGAATTTTTTTTTTTATTTTCTATAATACGTGCAGCCCAATACCTAATTGATTTGATCAATCCTAGGACAAATTAATAGTGAAAAAAAAAAAGAAAAAACCTAAAATTACGACAACACAAACACAAAAGTTCTAAAAAATGAAAAAAAAAAAGAAAGAAACCCTTTTTGAGTTGTTCCCTGGAGTGAAGTTAGAACTATTTAGTTACAACCATTACAAGGTTCTAGTTTATCAAAGAAGAAACTCTGAAAGTTAAGTTAAATAAAACTGAAACCTTAAATAATTAAATACAACAACAAAAGAAGGGGCGGAATCTTTAAATAGCCCTTTCAATGTTTTTTGTTTTTAGTAAACATTCAAATTTCAAATTGATGAATAAAAATCCATTGAAATAGACTCTTTCAATCTCGACGATTGACTAATAATAGGGTATTATGATTTCGAGCAAGCCGCTATGGTGAAATCGGTAGACACGCTGCTCTTAGGAAGCAGTGCTAGAGCATCTCGGTTCGAGTCCGAGTGGCGGCATAGCATCTGTAAAAAGATATACAAAAAAAGTGCTCTAAGGAATTTAATTTATGATTTCCATTCTGTATATTTGAGGTATTCTCGCTTTTAATTTTTTTTTTTTTTTTATGATATTTTCAACTTTGGAGCGTATATTAACGCATATATCCTTTTCGGTCGTTTCAATTGGAATTACAATTTATTTAATAACCTTCTTAGTCGATGAAATCAGAGGGCTATATGCTTCATCAGAAAGGGGGATGACAGCTACCGCTTTCTGTCTAACAGGATTATTAATCACCCGTTGGGTTTACTCGAGACATTTCCCATTAAGTGATTTATATGAATCATTAATCTTTCTTTCATGGAGTTTATCTATTATTCATAAGATTTTTGATTTTAAAAATAATCAAAATCATTTAAGCGCTATAACGGCACCAAGTGCTTTTTTTACCCAAGGCTTTGCGACTTCGGGTTTTTTAACCAAAATGCATCAATCCAGAATATTAGTACCCGCTCTCCAAGTCCAGTGGTTAATGATGCACGTAAGTATGATGGTATTGGGCTATGCAGCTCTTTTATGTGGATCATTATTATCCACGGCTCTTCTAGTCATTACATTTCGAAAAGTGATAAGGCTTTTTTTGAAAAGAAAAAATTTTGTACATGTAAATGGGTCATTTTGTTTCAGTGAAATCCAATACATGAACGAAAAAAAGAATGTTTTTCTAAATAGTCTTTCCGCTAGAAATTATTACAGGTATCAAGTGATTCAACAATTGGATCGTTGGAGTTATCGTATTATTAGTTTAGGATTTATCTTTTTAACCACAGGTATTCTTTCGGGAGCAGTATGGGCTAATGAGGCGTGGGGGTCTTATTGGAATTGGGATCCAAAAGAAACTTGGGCATTTATTACTTGGACGATATTCGGGATTTATTTACATACTCGAACAAATACAAAATGGGAAGGTGTAAATTCCGCAATTGTGGCTTCTATGGGCTTTCTTATAATTTGGATATGCTATTTCGGAGTCAATCTATTAGGAATAGGGTTACATAGTTATGGTTCATTTAATTAACACCTATTTGAATTGAAGAAAGGGTTTGATGAATACAAACATAGGACAGCGCGGAGATCGAAACGAAACTTGGTGTTAGTGTAAGATGCCGAGAACCTTTTGAATCAAGCAGTGCGGCGATTCAAAAGGTTCTTACAAATGCCTTTGGCAGTTGGTCACAATTTAATTTAAATTAAATTTTTTAATTTAAATTATTTGACTTCTTCTTTTTATTTAACTTAAGAGTAAGAGAAGAAAAAGGATTTCTTTGTTCATTGGATAACGAACTCTTTTTAAAATCATGGGATTTCTTTTTGATTTTTTTTAGTCATGAAAACTATCTACAAAAAAAAATTCGATATAATAGCTTCGGCCTTGTCCGCTGATAGTGAGAGAACGAAATCGGGATAAATACCAATACCTATTACGGGTAGAAGAATCGAGATCAAAACAAATAACTCCCGTGGTCCAGAATCAAAAAAATAAGAGTTTGGGGCATTAAATAGCTTGTACCCATAGAACATTTGCCGTAACATAGATAATGAATAAATAGGAGTTAATATCATTCCAATTGCCATTACAAAAGTGATTACTATTTTTGGCATTAAAAAAAATTTTTGGCTGGTAATTATTCCAAAAAATACTATCAATTCTGCAACAAAACCACTCATGCCGGGTAATGCAAGGGAGGCCATCGATAAGATACTGAATAGCGTGAAGATCTTTGGAATTGGTATAGCTAGTCCGCCCATTTCGTCTAGATAAGCAAAACGTATTCTATCATAACTCGTTCCTGCCAAGAAAAAAAGTGCAGCACTAATCAACCCATGAGAAATTATTTGTAAAACGGCTCCATTGAGACCTGTATCGGTTATCGAGCCTATTCCTAGAATTATGAAACCCATATGAGATACAGAGGAATAGGCTATTCTTTTTTTTAAATTCCGTTGGCCGGGAGATGTTGAAGCTGCATAAATTATTTGCACGGTACCTACTATCATGAACCAGGGGGAAAATATAGAATGAGCGTGCGGTAATAGTTCCATATTGATTCGAATCAACCCATATGCTCCCATTTTTAATAAGATTCCGGCTAGAAGCATACAAGTACTGTAATGTGCCTCTCCGTGGGTGTCTGGTAACCACGTATGAAAGGGTATAATTGGCAATTTGACAGCAAAAGCAATAAAAAATCCAATATAGAATATTATTTCCAGTGCCACAGGATACGACCGATTAACTAATGTTTCCAAATTTAATGTTGGTTCATTGGAACCATATAAACCGATACCCAAAACTCCTATTAAAAGAAAAACGGAGCCTCCTGCCGTGTACAAAATAAATTTTGTGGCTGAATAAAGGCGTTTCTTTCCACCCCACACGGACAGAAGTAGATAAACGGGAATTAATTCTAATTCCCACATGATGAAAAAAAGTAAAAGGTCCCGAGAAGAAAATGATCCTATTTGACCGCTGTACATCGCTAACATCAGGAAGTGGAATAGTCGGGAATTCAGAGTAACTGGCCGAGCCGCTAAAGTAGCTAAAGTGGTGATAAATCCCGTCAGTAAAATGGGTCCTATGGAAAGTCCATCTATTCCCAATCGCCAGTCAAACTCAAAAAAAGTGATCCATTTATAATCCTCTGCCAGCTGGATTAATGGATCGTCCAATTGGAAATTATAACAGAATGCATAGGTCGTTAGAAGGAGTTCTAAGACACATATATATATTGTATATCCTCTAGTCACCTTATTTCCTCTATGAGGGAGAAAAAAAATTAAAGAACCCGCGGCTATCGGAAAAACTACAATTAGTGTTAACCAAGGAAAATAATTCGTGGTAAAGACAAGATACACTTGGCCCAGAAAAACCCGTGCTCGAAACTCGAAAATAGAATATATTCGTATTTTTTTTTTTCTTTTTCGAGTACGGGTTTTTGTCGGTAATCGGTAAAAAAAAAACTGTATTCAAAACGGATTCAAGTGGGTTTTTCGGGAACGTATCAATATCAATAAGCTAGACCCATGCTTCGGGTTGTTTCATGCCATAAATAAACTCGAACACTCAAGAAATCCGTTGGACAGGCGGATTCACATCGCTTACAACCAACACAGTCCTCTGTTCTTGGAGCAGAAGCAATTTGCTTTGCTTTACATCCGTCCCAAGGTATCATTTCTAATACATCCGTGGGGCAAGCTCGTACACATTGAGTACACCCTATACATGTATCATAAATCTTTACTGAATGTGACATTGGATCTATCTATTTTTGTTTTGAACTTTTTCATTTTCGATCTAGTCAATTTTGAAATGTCATATTTAAACACCAGATGAATCAATGATTTACCATAATTTTGCTAATTAATCCACTTCTGGATCAAGGGAACAAAGATACTTTGATTTCTTACAGTTTCACAAACAGGATCGAAATTAGGGCATATTCTATATCCTAAATTCAATTTAGGAATATTATGATTTATAAATACTACTTATTCAACAAAGTCGATTGATTGATACGCGTCGATTTTCTGTTACGATAAATTGACGAAACAATAGCTGATCCGATAGCTGCTTCAGCGGCTGCAATAGCTATAACAAAAATTGAAAAAATATCTCCTTTTAATTGTCGACTATCAAAAAAATCAGAGAATGTTACAAAATTGATATTAACTGCATTTAGTATAAGTTCAAGGCACATCAAGGCCCGAACCATATTTCGGCTCGTAATCAAGCCATAGATGCCAATCGAAAATAAATAGGCACTCAAAACAAGTACATGCTCGAGCATCATTAACCAACTCCGTACCAATTTCGATTCATTTCAATCTGAACAATAATAATAATGCAAGTGATTTGGTTGCTTAGAATATACCAGGTACGGAACAAAAGAATCCATTTGGTAATAGATCGAATAAAAAAAATTCTATTTTGATTTTCTATTGATCTGTGAATAGTATTCAACTAGACTTTACAAGAATTTAAGGGAAATGAATGTGATAACACATAATGAATGTGATAACACATAAAAAGTCGAATTGGGATTGCTGTTCCTAGTTATAAAGATTTGTTATTGACGCGCCACGGCAATTGCACCTATTAAAGCAACTAAAAGAATTATTGAAACGAGTTCAAATGGAAGAAAAAAGTCTGTTGATAAATGAATTCCAATTTGTTGACTATTACTTATCAAATCTTGTTCAATAATCTGGTTGGCTCGTGTAGTCCAAATAATCCCGTACCACGATGTATCGAGAATAGTAGTGATTAGCGAAAAAAAAATACTTGTACAAACCAGAGAAGTAAGACCATCGCCAATAGTCCAAAGATTCAACTGAAAATCTTTGGAATAGTCTGAGCCGTTCATGAACATTACAGCAAATATGATTAAAACATTTACAGCTCCCACGTAAATAAGGAGTTGCGCGGCAGCTACAAAATGGGAATTTGATAGAATATAGAATAATGATATACAAACAAGAACCAATCCCAAGGAAAAGGCAGAATAAATTGGGTTGGTAAATAATACCACTCCCAGACCTCCTAATATAAGACCCGATCCCAGAAAAACTAAAATAAAATCGTGTATTGGTCCAGGCAAATCCATTATATTAAAATAGGAGATAAATAAATCGAAATCTTTTTCATGACCTTATTGAGCCGACCAGGAAAAATTATTTATGAGACATTCTCAATTCCAATTCAATGAAATTAGAATCTACTAAGTGGGAATTGATGCGGATACAGTTCTGGGATCAATTTCGTTCTTTTCGTTATTCTAAATGCCAATTTGAAATTGAAGCTATATAGTTCGAAAAAGCTTCTGTCTATATATCATTTCATTTCAATACAAATGTAGTTGTACTTCTCATCAACCAATCAAAAGTTGGGATTTTGAGTTATTGACCAAGCAAAAAAACAACCTTATCCCTTTATACCAACTATACCAAAACTGAACCTTAGTAATTCGAAATTAAAAAGGTTTAGACGTTTTTTCGTTGAGGCGAATTCAAGACTGTTCGAATTGTAAAATCGTCAATTACTGACATTGGTAAACGACCTAAAGCAATTTGATTATAATTCAATTCGTGACGGTCGTAAGTCGCAAGTTCATATTCTTCAGTCATTGATAAACAATTTGTTGGACAATACTCAACGCAGTTACCACAAAAAATACAAATTCCAAAATCAATACTGTAATTAAGCAATCGTTTCTTTCGAATATCTGTTTCAAATTTCCAATCAACAACAGGCAGATCTATAGGACATACCCGAACGCATACTTCACAAGCAATACATTTATCAAATTCAAAATGGATTCGACCACGAAAACGCTCTGATGGGATTAATTTTTCATAAGGATATTGAATAGTTACAGGTAAACGATTTGCTTGGGATAAAGTAATCATGAAACTTTGACCAATGTACCTTGCAGCTCGTATTGTTTGTTGACCATAATTCATGAAACCGGTTACCATAGGGAACATATTGTGAATATCTATGAATGTTTTGAGTTTATTTCTTTCTCTTGTTTGAGACAAGTAGCGAATATTGTATTCCTTTTTTTCTTTATCTTTATAGCGAAAGGAGTTGGGAAGAAGTTGTTAATAATAGATTACCGAGAGAAATAGGTAAAAGAAATTTCCAGCCAAGATTTAATAGTTGGTCCATTCTTAGTCTCGGTAAAGTCCACCTTGTTGCAATAGGAATGAACAAGAACAAATAAGTTTTAGCTAATGTAATAAAGATACCAATTGTCGTTCCAAAGATTCCATCCGCTTTATTTATTTCAACCAGCCCAGGAACAAATATGTATGGAATGGAAAGATTCGAACCTCCCAAGTAAAGAACTGTTACAAATAATGAGGAAACTAGTAGATTTAGATAGGAAGCAACGTAAAATAAACCAAATTTTATTCCTGAATATTCGGTTTGATAACCGGCTACTAATTCTTCTTCCGCTTCTGGTAAATCAAAAGGTAATCTCTCGCATTCCGCTAGGGAAGAAATTAGAAAAACGATAAACCCTATAGGTTGACGCCACAAATTCCACCCCCAAAAACCATATTTTGATTGCGCCCCAACTATATCAACTGTACTTAAACTGTTAGATAATCATAGTCGGTGGTAACATTACGGTTTCCATCGCTATTACAAAACCGTACATGAGATTTTCACCTCATACGGCTCCTCAGGGCCACAAATAAATGTAAGGACCGGACCGGTATTAGTTATTTTGATTTTTATATGGTTATAGGATGGATAAAGTCAAAATCTAGCGGAGGATCCCCAATTATACCACTGGAATTCTGTCTGCTCTAAGGATAAAAAAACAGTATTTCTGAATTAATCTCATCCTTTACGAATTTCAAATTTTCTGTGTTGAGTAATAACTTAATCAACCCTTCAATAAAATACTCTTGTAGAAATATCACTCGATATTTCAACCCATCCTTTTATTTTCGATTACGAAAAAGAATTCGCCATTACACTAGTTCATGAATCATGACACGAATTTGATTTCTATCAATATATGAAAGAAAGGATTCTTTTAGATTGTAATTGTATTTTTTCTATTTTTTTGTTCCTCTTCTTCTTTCTGAGATAAAATGGGGCTTAAAAGGGGGTAAAGGATTATTTCGTTCCTGATAGTTATTTCTTTAACTGGCGGATAGGAGCATGCTCTGGATCGGAATTGTGGGGAGTACTGCCTGATCGTTTCTACCAACTTAAAGCCCCAATTAGTATTCTTTTATGTTATGCAGAAGTATCCTTTTAGATAATTGACATAATCTACATTACTAACCCGTTGTGTGTATTTTGGTGTTCCTTCCTATCCCCCCGCTTTGCGTTTTCAACCCCCTATTCAACCCCCCTAATATATCTAATATATATTGTAATACATACAATAGCTAATGAAAAATGAAAATTCTATAGGGTTGGTCTTTTAAGCCCGCTTCAAGCTAGGATGATCAATCGACCTGTCTTGGGGTAAGGGCTTCCTCCACTTTTACTTTTGTTTACTTATCCTTAACGCTTGTACATAGGAAATGAGACTTAATCCACGTTTACTGCGAATTTCGAAGGTGTTTTCTTTCACTCATATATAACTATCTAATTTCTTTTATTAACCTAAAGAGTCAATAAATGAATAAAAAAATGAGGATTTCTATTCAAGTTCTTTTTTTTCTAGAACGAAAAGCTTAGGTTTTAGCGAATCACACGTAGAGATATTGATAAAACACATAAAGTTAATGGTATTTCATAACTAATCGATTGAGCAGCAGCTCGCAGACCACCTAAAAAGGAATATTTATTATTTGATCCATATCCTGACATAAGAAGTCCAATAGGGGCAATACTTGAAATGGCAATCCATAAAAAAATACCGATATTGAGGTCAGCTAAAACAAGGTTATAACTAAAAGGAATTACTGAATAACTTAGTAGAATTGCTATGACTGCTATAGATGGACCAATACTGAATAAACTACTATTTCCTCTAGATGGAAGAAGGTTTTCTTTGAAAAGGAGTTTTGTCCCATCGGCTAAAGCTTGAAGAATTCCCAAAGGGCTGGCGTATTCAGGCCCAATACGCTGTTGTATTCCTGCAGATATTTCTCTTTCTAACCACACAATTACTAGGACACCGATTGTGATTGCCAATACATAAATCGAAATAGGGGCAAGCACCCATAGGATCCCATAGACCTCTTGTAGGGATTCCAATCGGGAAAAAGAATTGATATCTTGTACTTCGGGTGTAGCAATTATCATTTCAACGATCAACTTCCCCCATAATGATATCTATACTACCTAATATCGTCATAATATCAGCCAATTTCATTCTTTTAACTAACTGAGGAAGAATTTGCAAATTGATAAAACCCGGTGGGCGAATTTTCCATCTCCAAGGAAACCCACTTTGATCCCCTATCAGAAAAATTCCCAATTCTCCTTTTGGGGCTTCTACTCTCGCATAAAGTTCTTGTTTTGTCAATTCAAAGGTAGGAGAAGGCTTTTTACTAATGAATCTATTTTCAAAATCATTCCGTTCTGGATCGCTTTCTCTATCAAAGCAGCGGATTTCTAAATTTTCATAGGGGCCTCCCGGAATTCCTTCTAAAGCCTGTTGAATAATTTTGACAGATTCCGTCATTTCACCGATTCGGACTAAATAACGAGCTAAGGAATCCCCTTCTTTTTGCCACTGGACTTCCCAATCAAATTCGTCATAACACTCATAATGATCAACTTTACGAAGATCCCATTCTATTCCAGACGCTCGTAGCATTGGTCCTGATAAACCCCAATTTATTGCTTCTTCTCCACCAATAATGCCTACTCCTTCAACTCGTTCTAAAAAAATGGGGTTTCGCGTAATAAGTTTTTGATATTCAGCAACCCCTGTTAAAAAATAATCGCAGAAATCCAAACATTTATCTATCCAACCATAGGGTAAATCAGCTGCTACTCCTCCGATACGAAAATAATTATGCATCATTCTCATACCGGTGGCAGCTTCGAACAGATCATATACTAATTCTCTTTCTCTGAAAATATAGAAGAAAGGAGTCTGTGCACCAATATCTGCCATAAAAGGGCCAAGCCATAACAGATGGGAAGCTATACGACTCAACTCCAACATAATTACTCTGATATAGCTGGCCCTTTTAGGTACGCGAATATTTCCCAACTGTTCTGGTCCATTTACAGTTATTGCTTCTGTGAACATAGTAGCTAAATAATCCCAACGGGTTACATAAGGCAGATATTGTATAATTGTTCGGTTTTCCGCAATTTTTTCCATCCCTCTGTGTAAATAACCCAATATTGGTTCACAGTCAATAACATCTTCACCGTCTAGAGTAACGATGAGACGAAGAACCCCATGCATTGACGGGTGGTGAGGTCCCATATTGACTATCATAAATTCTTTTTCTTTTTCTGTAGCTAGTATACTCATAGGTTTTTCCTCGATTCATTCTTACATGAATTGTTGAAAACAACAAGAAGTTCATCAACAGTCAAAATCAAATAATTCGAAATTGTTTTTCAAATTTCAAATTAACGATTTTTTGACTCCCGGATATTCAACTTACTAATTAATTCTTTATAACGTACTCTATTTTTCTTTGACAAATAAGCTAGTAGACGTTGGCGTTTTTCCAAAATTTTACGTAGACCCCTTTGAGATGAATAGTCTTTTCTGTGCAATTCTAAATGTGAAGTAAGTCTCCGGATCGTGTTGGTGAAACGAAATACTTGAAATTCAACCGATCCGCTGTTTTTTTCTTTTTTTTCTTGAACCCTAACTGAGATGAATGCATTTTTTACCATAAAACGAAACCCCTCCCCCTTCCTTTTTTAAGATGAATTTTACTGATCAGTAATAATAATACTAGTTACTTCAATTTGATATACACAATAATCTTAAGTTCGTTATGAACTTGCTAGAAAATCAATATCAATAATCAATCCAATTTTCAATTTGATTAGGCATCTAAAAGGATGGATATTTCGGCAAAAGAGAAAAATTTGGACCTAAAAAAAAGAGTTTCTTGATTCATTTATGGATCTAATTAAAATGTTCGCCATTAATTTGGTATCTTGTATCAGACTGGAATGGAAGACAAGACATGTATACATTTCTTTGTTTTCATATCCCAAAATGGGACATGATAGATAGGAAAAGCACACTATTAACGAATTTTCAATCGTGGATACATATGGACCCTTACCATACTGAAACGACTCCCATTATTGGTATTAAACCAATACCGATTCATACAAATTAAATCTTCTAATCGAGAATTGGCCCAAATAAAGAACTTTAATTGAATTAGTTGATTTTTCTCTCGAGCAAGATTTTTGTTTTTATCCAAAACGCGGCCGCCGCCCTTTCCGTTATTAAAAAATACTGGATTTTTCTGCATACCATTTTGATTCTTCGAATTGAAACAAATTAGGGTTCTTAATTCTCTACGACGTTTAGGGAGTAAAATAGTTTCAGGAACAAGCAAATCATAATGATTTTTGTTTCTATTTCCAGTCATTTTTTGATGTTTTGCAATGAATTCATCAAAATCTTTTTTATCAACATAGCCCTTTTCTTGGTATCTTTTAGTAATTTTGCGCTTATTCTTATGAACCAATGCAATACCTACGATTTGATATAGAAAAAATTGTCCATCATTTTTTACAGACAAACGACGGGGTTCGATAATAAGCATTCCCCCTTTCGTCAATTCTTTAAGAGCGAACTTCTTCTTAGTGATCAAAATAGGCAGACTCATTTCTCCCCTTTGAATAGAGGCTATAGCAACGTCGCTAGGATTTATTAGTCGAACCAGGTGACAATATACTTGCATATCATTGAGTATTTTTTCTCTGAAAGAAACAGCCCCCCTCCATCGCAACTGCAAACACAAATATCTTTTTAGGAAGAAATCGAGCTGTACTTCGGTTTCTCTTTTGGATTGCTTTTTCTTTATACGGGTTTTCATGTCCGATCCCGTATAATTTTCTTCACCATCTTTTTCTTGGTTTGAGAGAACTGATCCAAGAATTACTTGCTTTTGTGCATCCGATCTCGGAGTTCCTTGGTCTGCGAGTTCGTTTTCTTCTTTACTTTGATTCGATAATTCAAAATATTCTTTTTGAGTAGGTGATATAAAAAGATCCGCCTCTTTCTTTCCGGTTCTATTTTTCTTACTATTTCCATTAAAATTGAAAAGAAGTAATTTGATTGGTATAATCCAGGGTTTCGTTCTATATGCATTAAAAAGTAGTACAAATTCTGGGAAGAACCAAGATTCTGGGTTTGATATAGGACAACTTAGTATTTCTTCATTCATTCCCATCCAATCACAAAAGAACCCCTTTTGAGTGGATGGGTTAATTTCTTCATCTTGATGAATTGTAAGATAAAAGGGGACTCTGTTATTAATTGCATTAATTTTTTGATAATTATTGGACCCAATCCTAGTATTTTGATTACTGCTGGTACCAGTATCCATATCAACCCAGGCTTCCATATTGGCCTTATTTCTAAGACAAAAATTAAGAATTCTCCAATCAAAATATTTTCTATACAAGAATTTTTCCATATCCATAATATCATCTTCCCCTATATAATTATTGATAGAGATACTTCCCAGCATAGCCAACAATTTTACTTTCTTTCTATTGTAATTAGAATAATACTCTTCTTTATTATTTACTTGGACTAGTGATCTATCAATATACGAGTCTTTCTTATCTTCATAATTAAGCGATTTATATGATAAAAGATCATATCTATAGTGTTTTTTAAAATTCGATTTTTGATTACGTAATAGGTCTGCTTCAAAAAAATGTTGTTTTTCGTAATGAGTTAATCCATTTTTTTCATACGAATCTCTTTTAATTAAATCTTTATTTTGAGCCATACAGTGTTGATTGGCTCTATTTCGCCATTCTTGTGGTACTAATCTAGCCCATTTAATCCGAGATAAATCATATTGATAATGCCCGCTTAAACAGTGTTTTCGTGTATTCCTTCCAAAATTCCAAAGGGGTTTATGTCTTAATTGGTAATTAAAGATTCCGTGTTTTTCAAAAAAATCTTTTATTTCATTCTTAAGAAATAGAGATGTTCCGTGATATTGAAGAACGGGTCTTAAATTATAAAAGTTCAAAATTGGGACTTGTAATAATTTGTAAAATACATATGCTTGTGATTGTGAAAAAGACAATAAATTACAAGAAATCTTTGAATTCTTATTACTAGTCTTAGAAATCAATTTTTGGATAGTCGAAATAATTCTATTTTTATTTGTTTTATTAATTCTTTCGGGATTTGCTTCATTATTGTGGATGTTTTTCTCAATAATTTTCATTTGTTTTCTTGTTGATTCACGAAAAGGTTTTGTATTGATTCTTGGAATAGTAAGGGTAGATATAAAAATATTTCTGTATATCTTTTCAATGCCAAATTTTAGAAACAAATAGGATTTACGGATTAATCGAGCGTTTCTTTTTTTTAATATCCGCCAAATCCTTTTTGATGGGTCTAATATTTTAACAGAATACGTTGGTTTGTTCGAACTAATATTTGTTTCTTGAGTTAGCGATCCTTTTTTCTTTTCTTTTGTAATTTTATATATTTGATTTCTGATTCTGCTTGTTCTATTAGTCAGATCTTTCATTTTTTTTTCAGTCCGGGATAATTTCGTCCAATCCATAGATGAAATTTCAATAGACGGTTCGTGAATCATCTGCTTACTGATTATCGAATTTTTTTGAGTTTCCCTCAATTTCTCGATTTCTCTCAAGTTTATTTTTGAAAGTTCTTTTATTTTGCCTTCTTTAAAATCCCTTAAAACTATAAAAGACTTAGTTTTCAATTTTCGAATTTTTTTTTTTAGTTCTTTAAAAATGGGTTCAAAAAAGGAACGTCGTTTTTGGGGAGAACCGAACGGCATGTCAGTTTCCAGCCCAAAAATTGTTAAAAAACAAACATCAGTTTCTTGTTCACTTTTTGGATCTTTATGAGAGGATTGTATCGTAGATCCGTGCCAGGGTTTCAGGTGAAAGGGGAATAGGATCTTTATCTGAATACCTTCTATTAACCAGTTTTTCGGAAATTCTGTTTCAGATAAATTAACACCACTATAAGTGCATTTAACATAAATTTCACGATTCCAATCCTTAAAATCCTCGGACCACTCGGGATCTTGGAATAATAGTATGCGAACCACATTTTTAGCTATTATCAATAACGGTAATACAATATATTTTCTAAGAATCGATTGGATTACTAACATAGAACTTCTTAGTATTCGAGTAAGTAAACGCTTATCCCATCCTTCTGCTTGTTTTATACGTACCATTTCTTGTCTTTGGTATCTTTCGCCTTTGAGCTTCTTTTTTTCTTTTTTGTCCAATTTTCTTGTCTTTGCGTTTGTATAATCAGAAAGTTTTTGGTTTTTATTTTTTACCATCCAATTTCGAAGAATTACTTTCATCAGTTGGGAAATATCAAAAGACAAATAAAGGGTTTTGTCTATTCTGTCCAAAAAAAGAGGGGAATGGGCATTTGCTTGAACTGGTTTCCAAATAACGGTTTTACGTCTTTGTGCGCGCATGGAACCTTTTATTATATATCGACGAAAATCCGATTGTTCCAAATAATGGGGCAAAGACACATCCCCTTTTGTCTGGTGATCAACAGCAACCACTAAACGTTTGGCTTTTCGTGAACGAAATGCATGTTTCCCTCTTACATTTTCGTCGTATTCTCCCAGTTCTTGGTATACATTATCGATTAATTTGTATGACCACCGGGGAACTCTTTTACTAATTTCTTTTATCGCTTTTTTTCTAATTTTTTGATCATTGGGATCCGTTATAACTGCATCGAATAAAAAATTCAAACTTTTTATTCGGTCTTCGGAATCGATGTGTTCTCGTTCCCGTTCGGTCAATAAAGACCGCACTTCTTCGCTTGAAAAT